CACCGTTGTATTAACTAACGTAAGTAGTAAAAAGAGTACTGTACTGCGCCTGGACTTCAAAGAGTTTAGCTTTAACCATGTTAATGGTCCGACATTATTAGTTGATAGAGAATCAAAGTCTATTTACTAACGAATCGCGAAATGCTGAGGTTCTTAAATATACTTTTTAGTTTAGTCATAAGTAATTCGCGGGATCGTGCACCCCTTTACTAGTTATAACGAAAGAAAAAAAGTGCAGCTGGTTGGATCCAGCCTATTCTTGAAATAAACAACTCACACACACTCCCTTTCCAAAAAAGATCAATACACCAAGTACTACACTTAGATTTATTGGATTTGTTGCTAAAATATCGGTATTAAACCCGAAACTCCCGGCAGATGGCCAGCGACCCAAGGAAACGAAAGAATCGGTTACATTTTTCATAAAATATCTCCTTTATAGATAGATTAAAAAATAGAACAAAGTTCTTTTTGTATTACTTTATTCTATTTACTTTACTATTTCTCTATTTCTTATTCTTTTTTTCTTTTATTTACTGATTTCTAAACATAAAAAAAAAGATTCGATTTAGAAATTAGAAATCTCTCTTTTTTTTTGGGGGGGGGGGGTAAGAGCGATACTTCACTTATTAGAATTAAGGACCGGGTTTCGCGTCAATTGCGAAATACTCCCTTTTTTGCAACACCCCCCCGTTCCCATTCGAAAAAGCAAGTCCGAGGCGATAAAATAGGAAAAACATGCGTGTTTTTTTTAGATTCGATTTCTATTAGAGGATTCAAATGAAAATAGGATTAAACAAAGGGATTCGCAAATAAAAGTGCTAATGCTACAACGAGCCCATAAATTGTTAAAGCTTCCATAAAAGCCAGACTCAGTAATAAGGTACCTCGTATTTGTCCCTCCGCTTCGGGCTGTCTCGCGATACCTTCTACAGCTTGGCCCGCGGCAGTCCCCTGCCCAATCCCAGGTCCAATAGAAGCAAGCCCAACGGCCAACCCAGCAGCAATAACAGAAGCGGCAGAAATCAGTGGATTCATGATAAGTTCCTCGCACCACAATAGGGAAATCGTTAATGATACCGATACCTCTATTGTATTTCTTGTGTACTATTTCCTTCTATTAGTGAAGAAAATGTACACAATCAGTGCTACCAAGGCGACGAAACCCAAGCCCCCCCATAATTTTGGGGAACGCAGTGGACTAGGAGTAGGAGGCGGAAATCCGATGGATGTGATAAGTACTGGCTCGTTCCTTTCTACGACGGGTACCGGTTTTTTGCGACTGCGCCACCCGGGAATCCATAGAGAAAGGCCACAACCACACGGAGTCTCAGGAACCACTCCAAAAGGAGAAGACTCCTTATTATTCTCAAATAAGGGCTCCTCGAGCAGGCCAAGACTATCCACAACTCCACGCCCCTCTGTCTCCTGACAGAGCATGAGTTTTTTTAAAACAAAACGAGAAGACTCCTTATTATTCTCAAATAAGGGCTCCTCGATCAGTTCAAGACTACGTACAACAGTATCCAGAACATGTTCCTCGGCCAGCTTATGCGCTTTTCGCATAATTAAGATCCTCCTTACACTAAAATAAAATTGGGGGAATTGTGAATGATACTTCTTGAATACCTCTCGAATACCTCTATTTAATGACCAATACCTCTCGAATACCTCTCGAATACCTCTATTTAATGACCAATACCTCTCGAATACCTCTCGAATACCTCTCGAATACCTCTATTTAATGACCAATACCTCTCGAATACCTCTATTTCTTGTGTACTATTTCCTTCTATTAGTGAAGAAAATGTACACAATCACTGCTACGACGAAACCCAAGACCCCCCATAATTTTGGGGAACGCAGGGAACTAGGAGTAGGAGGCGGAAATCCGATGGATGTGATAAGTACTGGTTTTTTCGTTGTAACGACAGGTTCGACGGCAATTGGTGTTTGTATTACCTGCTTTCGACCCCGCCAATACTTTCGCAACCGACCAAAAGGCGTACTTACCCCCACGGAAATGCTCCAATGGCCTGAAACCTCCTGCTCCTGCTCCTGCCTAGTAACCAGTTGTTTGTCCGCCTTTTTTTTATTTGGTATCATTTGAAATTCCCTCCCTTATGGAATTAGGAAATTATATTCTTTATATAATCAAAATTCAAGATTTTGATTAAAGGGCTATTTACCAACATAGTTCATATTTCGGCCTATGAACAAATATCCGTTGATAAAGAACATCTTTTGTATCAAAAAAACAAAAGATGTTCAAAGATATATATAATCTAAAAAAACATTTTTGTCAACAGTTAAATAACCCAAGTGGATGATTTTGGGTAAATAGCATTCACTTCGGTTATTTAAATCTTGACAATTTGAAAAAACTGTTCATACTATGAGCATAGTTATGATGGCATCCGGGTCAGTATGCCCCCATCGTCTAGTGGTTCAGGACATCTCTCTTTCAAGGAGGCAGCGGGGATTCGACTTCCCCTGGGGGTGGGGTACTAGTACTAGGAAAGGAAGTTGAGTGTGGATTATCCACAAGCCTAGAATTTTTTCTTCCTGGGTCGATGCCCGAGCGGTTAATGGGGACGGACTGTAAATTCGTTGGCAAGATGTCTACGCTGGTTCAAATCCAGCTCGACCCAAGAATTCGTTGATTCATCATCAAATGGCACAACGCATTTGTTTTCCTGAAATGCGGGTTTCTTCTTCGGTTTCCTTATTTTCTTTTTCTTTTTTTGTTCCCGCAAAGAAATGAGAGTGAAAGGGTGAAACAAAGTCACTATAAAAAAAGTCTTTTTCCAGTGAGAGTCAGTTGATTTGGCAATAACGAAAGGAGTACTAGGCATCCATGCCACTCTCACTTAATGTCTTGGGATTGTAGTTCAATTTGGTCAGAGCACCGCCCTGTCAAGGCGGAAGTTGCGGGTTCGAGACCCGTCAGTCCCGATGGATTCAAATTCAAGACAAAATACCTGAATTTTTCTTTCTATTTTCTGCTAGGGGGTCAAAATTGCAAAATTTCAGTCCCGGAGGGATCATTCTTTTTTATGTTTCGCTTCGCAAATTGCTTTTCTCATTTCATTTCGTATCAAATAAATACGGAAATTTCCAGTACTTCGCCCAGTACCGATCAAGAGAAAATAGACATATGCAGATTCCTACAATTATTCGTAGCGTCCTATTTAGAATTCCGATAAATACTATAATCGACTCGTTCTGGTTTTTTCAACTGCTCCCAACCCGCACAATAGAATAGAGTACCATATGTTTACCGGGAACACATACAACAATGCAATTCCGTTCTTTTACAATAAAAAAAAGAAATTGAACATAGTCAATGCTACTCTTTTTCTATTTTTAAGATGAAAAGTATCCTCTTTTCCAGCTGCTCTTTGGTCTAACTTCAATTACTAATACTAACTTGAATGTGAAACAACCTATCCCATTCCAATTTCACACTGAATTTTTGGTATATGCATTTCATTACTAATTTAGGTAAAGAAAGAGGAAGAGCAAACAAGGAACCCGCCCCCCTCTCTTAGAACTTCGAGATAGAGGCAATGAGTAAGGGTATTGTCGAAGAAAGAACAAACTCTAAAAGAATGAATTTGATAGAATATTAGATCTTTTTTTTACCGGGCCTCGCCTTTCTAGCACTTCTTTGTTTTTTCCAAGATAAAGGAAATCCTTAAAAAAGGAATAAGGAATTTAGAACTTAACTCCAGCGGAAAGACGGCCAGATGCTCTTTTTTTATATTTTATCGGATAATTTCCGATAATTGTTGTACAAGGAAGGCGGCGTGTTTGGGTTATAGAGAAGAAAGGAAAAAAGAATGCTAAAGTCAAAAAAGGAATTCTTGATTGGATCAGAAATCAAATTTTAGATGCAGTATGGATAAAAGATCTTCCTATGTTATACTATTCAATTCTTGACGATGAGTTGATTTCATAGGTCAGATATTGTTATTCATGATATTGATCCGATTATATATTATCATGATGTAATGTAATTCATCCCATTGAATTTACAGGTGAAAGGTTTTTCATCTCTATGGGATTAAATCCCGAGTTATTTTGAAGTAAAAAAAGAAAGGATGAGATTATGGAAGTCAATATTCTCGCATTTATTGCTACTGCATTGTTCATTCTAGTTCCTACCGCCTTTTTACTTATAATTTACGTAAAAACGGCTGGTCAAAGCGATTCATTTGAATAAAACTCGGCTTCTTCTATCTTATAGAAATGGAAAGAAAAAAGATTTCAATTTCGTGTCTTAAATGAAAGGAGCGAACTAGAATCAACATTACAATATACTATTATTATGGTAGAAAGAAATATTCATCTATTTCTTTCTACCATCTAGAGATTTTCACTGTAATGTAAAAAGGTTTACTCTATAAGGATATAACCGGCTTAATATAGATAAACTCACCATAGGTATCCTCATTACATATATAAATATGTAATGTGCATACCACTCCGATTCTATTTCAAAGTGAAAAGGAGGAACTGCTCGCTCTCATTGTCCATTCGTCTGTACCCCGCTTATTTTCAAGTCGAAATACAAGCATGGGGTGCATTTTTGATTTCAAGGGTATTATTCATATACCTTAGTTTTCTTCATATAGATTATTCCTAGAATACATTACTTCACGATTAGAATTTCGAAAGAACTCTCTTTTTTTTCAATAGTATATCTAAATTACACTTCTTTCCCATACTACCAGTGAAAGGGAAAAGGTCAATAGTCTACCTAAAGTCCACTTCTTCCCCATACTACCAGTGAAAGGGAAAATGTAAAGACTACCATTAAAGCAGCCCACGCGAGACTTACGATATCCATGTGAATTCTGTCCTCTATCTTTTTGAAGGAATGTTCTCATTATTGTTCACTAATAATAGTGAAATGAGTGGCGAAGAGTCAAAAAGGGATTCACGTCTTTTGTTGATCAGGCGACACCCAGATTTGAACTGGGGAATAAGGATTTGCAGTCCCCCGCCTTACCGCTCGGCCATGTCGCCAAAAGGATACCAAATAGATGAAAATATTCGCCTTTTGTTTCCGTTTAGGGAGAGGGCTTCCTAAACTTCTTTTTTTATTATTAGACTTGGATATTGAATCTGAATGCCTTCCCTAAAAGAAAAGAAACCCCTACCTCTCTTTTCTTTTGGTACGGAATCCATCCTTTGTATAGTATCTTAAAACACACTCTACCCCCCCTCTCTTTCTTTTCTTTTGAAAGTTATCTTTTGTATTTTCGGTCGCAAAAACAAAAAAAAAAGGAACCCTTAACTATTGGCTGTAAACTCCAGGATGATTCTTAGATTTGAATTTCAAACCGTCTTTCCCTGCGGATACTACTGATATAAGACAACCAAAATGGATACATAACTAAAAAAAATCGGCTTTTCTTTTTTTGTTTCAATAATTGAAATTCTAACAGCAATGATGAGTATTTGTAAACCCCAAAACAGAAGATGTTACACAAATTTTGAACCTTTAAATTAAACAAGTATCCTCTTTGTAGATGATACCTTTATTTATATTTAGGGAATTCTCGCGAAAGTCTCGTGCTTTGATTTTTTCATTGAATAGAAAATCGAAATTTGGATAGAGCACGACATGCTTCAATCGTATTCTACTCAAAAATAGGTAAAAAGATCTCTATTCTCTGCGAATCTTTTATTTGAACAACGGAATCCGCGAATAGGTACTAAAAAACTCAACTCTATCTTGTTTCTGATTATTATGTCTTTATTATGGCCCCGAACAGATTCAATCGCGAATTTCTTTATTATTTGTCTGGTATCCAATGGGATTGGCTATGGAATATCAAAATAATGAATGACATCATTTTTTGTTTTTTTCTATTCTATACAAAACTCCGTCCAAGTGTCTTTTATCAATTCCTTTCCATTCGTATCTGTTTCAATTCCAATTTGAGTATCCAATTCTCTTCATTTCTCCGTCCATACGTATTTCGTATCTTAGATGTGATGTACGGGGGTTGGGTAAAATTTCATGTGATTTAGTCTAGTAAACAGAATCTAAATTCCATCATTGCTAGATCGCTCCATATGATTGGATGAAGACTGAGCGAATACTGGGATTTTTTCGATAAATGGGGAATTCAAAATGCTTGGCGATAGAAATGAAGGAATGGCTACAATCCCTGGGCTTAATCGGATACAATTCGAAGGATTTTGTAGGTTCCTTGATCAGGGCTTAATAGAAGAACTTTCTAAGTTTCCAAAGAAGAAAAATTTTCTAGACGCTTTTCTATACGAAGACCTAGACTTTCAATTATTTTCGGAAACGGTTCACTTGTTAGAACCGTTGATAAAAGAACGAGATGCTATATATAAATCACTCACCTATTCTTCTGAATTATATGTATCCGCGGGATTCCATTGGAAAAACAAAATGCCTATGCGAGAACAGACCGTTTGTATTGGAAACCTTCCTTTAATGAATTCCCTGGGAACTTTTATAATAAATGGAATATACAGAGTGGTGATCAATCAAATAGTGCAAAGTCCGGGTATCTATTTCCAATCAGAATTGGACTCTATGGGATGTTCGGTCTATATCGCCACGATAATATCAGATTGGGGAGGAAGATTACAATTAGCGATTGATAGAAAAGCATGTATATGGGCTCGCGTGAGTAGGCAACAGAAAATATCTATTCTAGTTCTATCATCGGCTATGGGTTCGAATCTAAAAGAAATTCTAGCGAATGTTTGCTACCCTGAAATTTTTCTGTCTTTTCTGAATGCTAAGGCGAACAAAAATTCTGGGTCCAAAGAAGATGCGATTGTGGAATTTTATGAACAATTTATTAGTGTAGGTGAAAAGGTCTCATTTTCTGATTACTTATATAAGCCCATATACAAAAAATTCTTTAAAAAAAAGTGTGAATTAGGAAGGCTTGGTCGACAAAATATTAACCGAAGATTGAATCTTGATATATCCCAGAACAACACGTTTTTGTTACCCCGAGATATATTGGCAGCCACGGATCATTTGATTGGAATGAAATTGGGAATGGGTACACTTGACGATATGAATCATTTGAAAAATAAACGGATTCGTTCTGTAGGGGATCTCTTACAAGATCAATTCAGATTGGCTCTAATTCGTTTAGAAAAGGCGGTTACCGAGACAATACGAACAGCAATTGACAACAACGAAATACCGACCCTTGATCTTCATAATTTGGTAACTTCAACTCCATTAAAAACCACTTATGAATCTTTTTTTGGATTACACCCATTATCTCACGTTTTGGATGGAACGAATCCATTGACACACATAGTTCATGGGAGAAAATGGAGTTATTTGGGTCCTGGGGGATTGACAGTAAGAACTGCAAGTTTTCAAAAAAGAGATATTCATCCTAGTCACTATGGACGCATTTGCCCAATTGACACATCTGAAGGAATCAAAGTTGGCCTTACGGGATCTTTAGCAATTCATGCGAGAATCGGTCATAGCGGGTCTCTAGAAAGTCCATTTTACGAAATCTCCGATAAATCAAAAAGGGTCCGGATGCTTTATTTATCATCAAGGAAAGAGGAATACTATATGATCGGTACAGGGAATTCTTTGGCACTGAATCAAGGTATTCAGGAAGAACAGATTCTTCCGGCTCGATACCGTCAAGAATTCCTGACTATTGCATGGGAACAGGTTCATTTTCGAAGTGTTTTTCCTTTTCAATACTTTTCTATTGGAGCTTCTCTCATTCCTTTTCTCGAGCATAATGACGCGAATAGGGCTTTGATGAGTTCAAATATGCAACGACAAGCAGTTCCGCTTTCTCGGTCCGAGAAGTGCATTGTTGGAACTGGGTTGGAAGGCCAAGTGGCTCTAGACTCCGGGATTCCCCTTATAACTCAACACGCGGGAAAGATCATTTCTACCCATACTGACAAGATCCTTTTATCGGTCAATGGGGAGACTCTAAGCAGTCCATTAGTTTTGTCTGAACGTTCCAACAGAAATACTTGGATACATCAAAACCCCCAGGTTTCGCGGGGTACATACACTAAAAAGGGACAAATTTTAGCGGACGGTGCCGCTACGGTTGGGGGAGAACTCGCTTTGGGGAAAAACGTATTAGTAGCTTATATGCCATGGGAAGGTTACAATTTTGAAGATGCGGTACTCATTAGTGAGCGTTTGGTCTATGAAGATATTTATACTTCTTTTCACATACGGAAATGTGAAATTGAGATTCGTATGACAAGGAAAGGCCCCGAAAGGATCACTAAAAAAATACCGCATATAGACCCCCATTTCCTACGAAATTTAAACGAAAACGGAGTTGTAATTGTGGGATCTTGGGTAGAAGCGGGCGATATTTTAGTAGGTAAATTAACACCTGTGACGGACAAATTAGATCCGGAAAAAAGGTTATTAGAAGTCCTGTTTGACGCTCCGATAGCCACTACAAAGCAAACTTGTCTAAAACTGCCTATAGGTGGGAGGGGACGAGTTATTGATGTGAGATGGATCCAGAAAGAGAAAGAGAAAGAGAAAGAGAAAGGGAGGGTGTCCAGGTCTAATCCAGGAATGATTCGTGTATATATTTCACAGAAACGTAAAATCAAAGTAGGCGATAAAGTCGCCGGAAGACATGGAAATAAAGGGGTCGTTTCCAAAATTTTGCCTATACAGGATATGCCTTATTTGCAAGACGGAAGGCCTCTTGATATGGTCTTCAACCCATTAGGAGTACCTTCGCGAATGAATGTAGGACAGATCTTTGAATGCTCGCTCGGGTTGGCGGGGAGTCTTCTAGATAGACATTATCGAGTAGCACCTTTTGATGAGAGATTTGAAGAAGAGGCTTCGAGAAAACTAGTCTTTTCTGAATTATATGAAGCCAGTAAGCAAACGGGGAATCCGTGGGTATTTGAACCCGAATATCCGGGCAAAAGCATCCTATTTGATGGAAGAACGGGAGATCCCTTTGAACAACCTGTTATAGTGGGACAGTCTTATATATTGAAATTGATTCATCAAGTTGATGATAAAATACATGGGCGTTCCACCGGTCCTTATTCACTTGTTACACAACAACCCGTTAGGGGAAGGGCCCGGGGGGGGGGCCAGCGAGTAGGGGAAATGGAGGTTTGGGCTCTAGAGGGATTTGGGGTTGCTCATATTTTACAAGAGATGCTTACTTATAAGTCTGATCATCTTAGAACTCGCAAACAAATAACTGGTGCTATAATGCTTGGAAGAGCGCTACCGAAACCTGAACCTCAGGATACTCCAGAATCCTTTCGGTTGCTTGTTCGAGAACTACGGGCTTTGGCTCTAGAACTGAATCATTTCCTTGTATCTAAGAAGAACTTCCAGATGAATAGGACGGAAGCTTAATCGGACTGAATCGGAATTGAATTTCTATGATCGATCAGTATAAACACCAACAATTTCGAATTGGATTAGTTTCTCCTCAACAAATAAGGGCTTGGGCCAATAAAACCTTGCCCACTGGAGAGATAGTCGGAGAGGTGACAACCCATGAAACTTTTTATTATGATAAGGATTCTAAAACAGATAAGCCAAAAAAGGGTGGATTGTTTTGTGAAAGAATTTTTGGACCTATAAAAAGCGGAGTTTGTGCTTGTGGAGAGTCTCGTGAAATCGGAGATGAAACAAAAAGGAGAACATTTTGCAAAGAATGCGGAGTCGAGTTTGTTGATTCTCGGATACGAAGATATCAAATGGGCTACATCAAACTGGCATGCCCCATAGCCCATGTGTGGTATTTGAACTCTCGTCCTAGTTATATCGCCAATCTTTTAGATAAACCTCTAGAAGAATTAGAAAAGCTAGTATACTGCGATGTGTGATTTGATCGAAATTCAGATGTTACAGATTTGGAATGAAAAACTGTCACCCTACGAATTAGGATGCCCGGATCTGACATGTCTCTTGTGAGGAGGAACATGAAGCTCAGAACTATGGGTGTATTCAATAACCCCCCAAAAACAAAAAGGATTGATTGGTCTATGGTCGCGAAATAAAAAATGGGAAATTTCGAGTTGTATTATACCTCGTGAAAAAGACTTCTTTCTTTTGTGCAAAGCCTTCCTTTTCTTTCTTTGTAAAAGAAAGAAAATTGTGTTCAAGTAAGCAAATATTTTATGGTTCCTGAAGTCTATCCATCGCATATAGGCTTTGATTTAAAGGCAAGGCATTTTGCGATAACCGTCGAGGTGAAATCAGGACCTAAAAGATCAAAGGGAACGATATATAGACAAGTAAAGTCCTTTTGAATTCCAAGGTATTCCTTTAGAGGGATTCATCATTCGAAGGGAAGTAGACTACTCAACAATTTCACATTTCATTTATGTCACTTTTTTAAAATTTAAAATGAAAGAATTCCTAAAATCAAAATAAGAGAACAAAGAATCAATGAAATGTTGCTTGTGAGAACTTGAGTAAGGAGTAGTTTGGGGTTTTCTAGAATTTGAAAGCAAGAACTCCTATATCGTTATTTGGTGTAACTACTTGAGCCGGATGAGAGGAAACTTTCACGTCCGGTTTTGAGGGGGGGCTATAGGATCCTATCCCAATTTGGTTCTTGCTAGGCATATAGCTAAAAAACCCAATTTCTTACGATTACGAGGGTACTACTACTATCAAGCCCACTCCTGGAGCTATACCCTCGCCCGATTTTTGAGGACCAAAAACTTCCAAAAATGTCGAGGTCGTGAACTTTTTGCTGGAGCAGACGCTATCCGAGAACTATTGGTCGATCTAGATTTGCGAGTTATTATAGATTCTTCGTTAGAAGAATGGAAAAGATTCAATTCGTTAGCAGAAAATAGAAAAGTAAGAAAATTAATGGAATTAAAGGAGATATGGCCCACGGGTACGGGTAATGAATGGGAAGATCAGAAAGAAGAGCAGAAAATTGAAAGAAGAAAGCGCTTTTTGGTTAGACGCATGGAATTAGCTAAGCATTTGCTTCAAACAACTGTAAAACCTGAATGGATGGTTTTATGTCTATTACCGGTTCTTCCCCCCGAGTTGAGACCGGTATTTCATCTATCTGAGTTTAACACAATAAATTCGGATATTAATATACTCTATAAAAAGGTTCTTATCCAGAACGAGCGTCTTCGTAATTTAGTAAAAGGCAATCGATTTATGCCTTGGAGGTTAGTAACAGGTCACGAGGCAAGAGTACAAAAAGCTGTGAATGCACTTCTTGCTAATGGACTCCACGGAAAGCCACTAAAGGATTCTCATAAGCAGGTTTACAAGTCGTTTTCAGATGTAATTGCAGGCAAAGAGGGGAGATTTCGTGAGACTCTGCTTGGCAGGCGGGTTGATTATTCGGGGCGTTCTGTCATTGTTGTAGGCCCCTTACTTTCATTACATCAATGTGGATTGCCTTTTGAAATAGCAATAGAGCTTTTCCAGCCATTTGTAATTCGCTGTCTAATTAGACAGCGCCTTGCTGAGGACGTAAAAACTGCTAAGACGCAAATTCGGGAAAAAGAACAAATTGTATGGAACATACTTGAGCAAGTTATGCAGGAGCATCCTGTATTGCTGAATAGGGCACCTACTTTGCATAGATTAGGTATACAGGCCTTCCAAGGCGTTTTAGTGAAAGAGCGCGCTATTTATTTACATCCACTCGTTTGTAAAGGATTCAATGCAGACTTTGATGGGGATCAAATGGCTGTTCATGTACCTTTATCCTTGGAGGCTCAAGTGGAGGCTCGTGTACTTATGTTTTCTACTATGAATCTCTTGGCTCCGGCTATTGGAGATCCCATTTGCGTACCAACCCAAGATATGCTAATTGGGCTCTATATGTTAACCAGGGGGAATCGTCGAGGTATTTGTGCAAGTAGGTATAATTCTAATTGGTGGAATCGGAGAAACTGTCAAAATGAAAGAATTGACGATAAGCACTATGGGTATACCAAAGGAAAAGAACTCCTTTTTTGTAATTCCGATGATGCAATTGGAGCTTATCGAACGAAAAGAATCCTTTTAGATAGCCCTTTTTGGCTTCGGTGGCGACTAGATCAACGCCTTATTCTTTCAAGAGGACTTCCTGTCGAAGTTCATTATGAATCTTTGGGTACCCATCATGAGATTTATCGACACTGTCAAATAGTAAGAAGTTTAAAAAAAAAAAGGGATTGTATATACATTCGAACTACTGTTGGTCATCTTTTTCTTTATCGAGACATCGAAGGTGCTATTCAAAAGTTTTATAAGTCCTGTGTCTGCTAGGGTACCTAACCTAAGTCAGTTTAGGACCTCAAGGGCCTTTCCGATTCAACTCATAACTTTATACGTAAATCAAGGTCGAGAAGCTAGCGGTTTTAAACCATGTAAAAGAAAACCTTTTGGAATGCTACTCAACGGAATAGGGAGATGCTTGTGACAGACGGAATAGGGAGGTGCTTATGACAGAAAGGGCCCCTCTGGCCTTGCACGATATGGCCTTTCCCAATCAAGTAATAGACGGGGCTGCTATTAAACGACTTATTAGTCGATTAATAGATCACTTCGGAATGGGATATACATCCCACATCCTAGATCAAGTAAAGACTCTGGGTTTCCAACAAGCCACCGCTTCATCCATTTCATTAGGAATTGAGGATCTTTTAACGATACCGTCTAAGAGATGGCTAGTCCAGGATGCTGAACAACAAAGTTTTCTTTTGGAAAAATACTATCATTATGGGAATGTACACGCAGTAGAAAAATTACGCCAATCCATCGAGATCTGGTATGCTACAAGTGCATATTTGCGACAAGAAATGACTCCCAATTTTAGAATGACTGACCCCCTTAATCCAGTCCATATAATGTCTTTTTCGGGAGCTAGAGGAAATGCAGCTCAAGTAAACCAATTAATAGGTATGAGAGGGCTGATGTCGGATCAACTAGGACAAATGATTGATTTACCCATTCAAAGCAATTTCCGTGAAGGGCTCTCATTAACAGAATATATCATTTCTAGCTATGGAGCCCGCAAAGGGGTTGTGGATACTGCTGTACGAACAGCAGATGCTGGGTATCTTACGCGCAGACTTGTTGACGTAGTTCAACATATTGTTGTACGTAGAACAGATTGTGGTACCACCCGAGGGCTTTCTATAAGTCCTCGAAATGGGGTAAAAAGAACGTTTACTCAAACATTAATCGGTCGTGTATTAGCAAACGATATTTATATGGGTCCGCGATGCATTGCGGTTCGAAATCAAGATCTTGGGGTTGGCCTTGTCAATCGACTCATAACCTTCCAAACAAAGCCAATATCTGTTAGAACCCCCCTTACTTGTAGGAGTACGTCTTGGATCTGTCGATTCTGTTATGGTCGAAGTACTACTCACAGCGACTTGGTCGAATTGGGGGAAGCTGTAGGTATTATTGCGGGTCAATCCATTGGAGAACCGGGGACTCAACTAACATTAAGAACCTTTCATACCGGTGGAGTATTCACAGGAGGTACTGCAAAACAAGTACGAGCCCCTGTCAACGGAAAAATCAAATTCAATGAGGACTTGGTTCATCCCACACGGACACGCCATGGGCAGCCCGCTTTTCTATGTTATATAGATTTGTATTTCACTATTGAGAGTGAAGATATTATACAGAGCGTGCCTATTCCACCAAAAAGTTTACTTTTAGTTCAAAACGATCAATATGTAGAATCAGAACAAGTAATTGCCGAGATTCGCGCGGGAACATCCACTTTTAGTTTTAAAGATATAGTTCGAAAACATGTTTATTCTGACTCATCGGGAGAAATGCACTGGAGTACCGACGTGTACCATGCACCCGAATCTCCTTATAGTAATGTTTATATCTTACGAAAAACAAGTCATTTATGGATATTATTAGGGGATTTATGTGGATCCGGTCCAGTTCTTTTTTCGATGTACAAGGATCAAGATCAAATGAGTAGTCATTCTCTTTCTGTCCAAGGCAGATATACGCCTAGCCTTTCCTTGAATAATGATCAATTGAGACCCAAAGGAAAGATTTTGGGTCTTTATGACAAAAATGGGACAAGGGGGGGTAGAATCCCGATTCCTAATTATTCAGAACTGACTCGAAGTCTATCGACTGCCCGTTGCAATCTCCTATATCCTGCTATTCTCCACGAGAATTTGGAGTTATTCGTGAAGAAGCGAAGAAAGAGATTTCTCCTGCCATTCCAATCCATTCAAGAACATCGACGAAAAAACGAACGAAGACTCTTTTCTGACATCTCGATTAAAAGACCCATAAATTGTATTTTGCGTAGAAATAGCATTCTTGCTTATTTCGATGATCCTCGATACAAAATAAAGATTTCGGGAATTACGAAATATGGTGAGGTGGATTCAATCGTCAAAAAAGAGTATTTCATCCACGAGCGAGAAGTCGAAGACTTGGAGCCAAACGACAAGTGGGAAGACAAAGACGCGTTCGAGTTTGACTTGAAACATTTCGATATATCTAAAGATAGAAAAAAGGTTTTCGACTACTATGGAAGATATGGAAGAGTCGCAGAATTGCAGCCAAAAGGCCCAGGGAAGGTGAAGGTGGATCCGCTTTTTTTCATTCCCGAAGAAGTGTATATTTTACACCAAAAATCTTCCTTAATGGTACGGAACAATAGTATCATTGGAATAAATACAAAAATTACTTTTCAAAAAAGAAGCCGAGTAGGCGGATTGGTACAAGTGGAGATAAAAAAAGGAAACGACGGTTGGATTAAAGTTAAAATAGTTTCTGGAGATATCTCTTTTACGGGGAAGAGATCTAAAAGGAAGAGATCTAAAATGTCTATAGCCAAAGACAAAGACATTGCCATCTTGATACCACGAAAAGGAAGAAAAAAAAATTCTAACGAATTCAAAAAAACGAAAAATTGGATCTATGTCCAACAAATTAGACTTATACCTACCAAGACAAAGTCTTTTTTTTGGTTTCGACCCTTAGTCACATATAAAACAGCGGACGGTCTAAAGGACGGTCTAAATTTCGCAAGACTTTTTCCTCCGGATCTATTGCAGGAAATGGATAATATACAATTTCGAGTTGGCAATTATATTCGTTATGGGGATGACAAGTTGATTCGAGGCATTTCTGGCACAAATCGAAGGATTCAATTAGTTCGGACTTGTTTACTCTTGAATTGGGACCAAGACAAAGAAGCTTCGTCTATCGAGGAGGCTCACGCTTGCTTTGTGGAAGTAAGTACAAAGGGCCTGGTTCGAGATTTCCTAAGAATTCACTTAGGGAAATCCCAGATTGCGTATATGAGAAAAAGGAATGATCGGTCAGCTTCCGGATTGACCTCTGATAATGAGCTAGATCACACCAATAGAAATCCCTTTTCTTCCAGTTATCCCAAGGCAAGGATTCGACAATCACTTAGCCAAAACCAAGGAACTATTCGTACATTGTTGAATAGAAATAAGGAATGCCAATCTTTCCTCATTTTGTCATCATCTAATTGTTTTCGACTAGGCCCCTTCAACGATGTAAAATATCACAATCCGAAAAAAGAATCAATTAAAAGAGATACAGACCCTCTAATTCCAATTAGGAATTTGTCAGGCCCTTTAGGAACAGTCCCTCAAATTGCGAATTGTGATGTATTTTACCATTTAATCACAAAGAATCGGATTTCGGTAATTCAATATTTGCAACTTGAAAATTTTAAACAGACCCTTCAAGTAATTCAATATTTTTTCATGGATGAAAACGGGAGAATCTATAAGTCCGATCCATATAGTAACATCTTTTTGAATCCATTCAATTTGAATTGGTATTTTCTACAGCATAATTATCATCAGAATTATCCTAAGAATTGTGAAGAAACATCTACAATAATCAATCTTGGGCAGTTTCTTTTTGAAACTGTATGTATAGCCAAAAACGGACCACGACTAAAATCGGGTCAAGTTTTCATTGTTCAAGTTGGCTATGTAATAATAAGATCAGGTAAGCCCTACTTGGCTATTCCAGGAGCAACCGTTTGTGGTGATTATGGAAACCTCCTTTACGGGGGAGGTACACTAGTTACATTTATATATGAAAAATCACGGTCTGATGATATAACACAGGGTCTTCCAAAAGTAGAAAGGGCGCTCGAAGGGCGTTCAATATCCATGAACCTAGAACCGATAGTTGAGAGTTGGAACGAGTGTATAATAAGAAGTCTTGGAATTCCTTGGGGATTCGTGATTGGTGCCGAGCTAACAATAGCGCAAAGATCTATTTCTTTGGTTCATGAAATTCAAAAGGTTTATCGATCCCAGGGAGTCCAGATCCATAATAGGCATATAGAAATGATTGTACGTCAAATGACATCAAAAGTCTTGGTTTCAGAAGATGGGATGTCTAATGTTTTTTTACCCGGAGAACTTATTGGATTGTTACGAGCGGAACGGACGGGGCGTGCTTTGGAAGAGGGGGTCTGTTACCGCGCCATCTTATTGGGAATAACGAAAGCATCTCTGAATACTCAAAGTTTCATATCCGAAGCGAGTTTTCAACAAACTGCTCGGGTTTTAGCAAAAGCCGCTCTACGAGGTCGTATCGATTGGTTGAAAGGCCTGAAAGAGAACGTTGTTCTAGGGGAGCTGCTCCCCATTGGGACCGGATTCAACAAAGGATTAGTGCACCTCCCTTCAAGGCAACATAAGGCTCTTTATCTGGAAACCAAAAGGAAGAATTTATTCGACGGGAAAGTGAGGGATATTTTATTCCATCATAAAGAATTGGTTGATTCTTGCAGTTCAAATAATTTCCAGGATACATCAGAATATTCTTTTATAGGATTTCATGATTCCTAAGAACAGATAAATTCATCCTTTGCACTATGGGCGGCGATTTTTTAATTGTAATAAACAAACAGAATAACGAATAGAAAGGAATGGCTTGAATCATGCATCAACGGCCAATCTTCGGTAGAAGAAAAGGTTCCATCGGAACAATTCTTTATTTCAGGTCAGGATACCGCGTCTTTTTTTCTTTGAAAAAAAAAAAGAAAGAGGAAATGGGGGGAGAAATGAAAAAAAGATCTTGGAACATCCGGTTGGAAGACTTAGTGGCAGCAAGAGTTCATCTTGGTCATAATAGTAAGAAATGGAATCCTAGAATGGCGCCTTATATTTCTACAAAGATTAAAGATCCTCTTAAGATTAAAGATATTCATATTCTAAATCTTCAGAAAACCGCGCGCTTGTTATCAGAAACTTGTAATTTACTTTTTGATGCAGCAAGTAAGGGAAAACAATTCTTAATTGTTGGTACCAAAAAAGAAGCAGCTAATTCAGTAGCACAGGCTGCAAGAACGGCTGGATGCCATTATGTTAATCAAAAATGGCTCGGCGGTATGTTAACAAATTGGTCCACTACAAAAAAGAGACTTCATAAGTTCAGGGACTTGATAAAGCAACAAGGGAGACTCGACCGCCTTCCGAAAAGAGATGCAGCTATTTTGAAGAGACAATTGTCTCACTTGCAAAAATCTCTAGGCGGGGTGAAATATATGAGGAAATTACCCGATATTGTGATCATACTTGATCAGCACGGCGAATTTACGGCCCTTCGAGAATGTATTACTTTGAGAATTCCAACAATTGGTTTAATCGATACAAATTGTGACCCCGATCTCGTGGATCTCCCGATTCCAGCAAATGATGACACTACCTCTTCAATCCGATTCATTCTTAACAAATTAATACTCGCAATTTGTAAGGGTCGTTCTAGCTCTATACGAACGATTACTAGTCGTTCGTCGCACATAAAAGATAAAGAACAGAGGAAAGATAAAGAACGGAGACTACAGAGGAAAGATAAAGAACAGAGACTCTTGTGCGATTGATTGGCATCCAAAAGATACAAACAATTCAAGTAAGCAAGTCGAAAAAGAGATGATTGAATCAAAATAATTCCTTTTCAAGTTCTATTTTTGGTAGAGGGCAATATGAATATTCTATCATGTTCTATAAACACATTCAAGGAGTTATTATACGATGTATCCGGTGTGGAAGTAGGTCAACATTTTTATTGGCAAATAGGGGGTTTCCAAGTCCACGGCCAAGTACTTATTACTTCTTGGGTTGTAATTGCGATCTTATTAGGTTCATCCATTCTAGCTGTTCGAAATCCGGAAACCATTCCGACGGATGTTCAGAATTTCTTCGAATATGTCCTTGAATTCATTCGAGACGTGAGCAAAACTCAGATTGGAGAAGAGTACGGCCCATGGGTTCCCTTTATTGGAACTCTCTTTCTTTTTATTTTTGTTTCGAATTGGTCGGGGGCTCTTTTCCCTTGGAAAATCATACAGTTACCGCAGGGAGAGTTAGCTGCACCCACAAATGATATAAATACAACCGTTGCTTTAGCCTTACTCACGTCAGTGGCATATTTTTATGCAGGTCTTACTAAAAAAGGATTGGCTTATTTCAATAAATACATTCAACCGACTCCAATCCTTTTACCCATTAACATCTTAGAAGATTTTACAAAACCTTTATCACTTAGTTTTCGACTTTTCGGGAATATATTAGCTGATGAATTAGTCGTTGTTGTTCTTCTTTCTTTAGTACCTTTAGTGGTTCCTATACCTGTCATGTTCCTTGGATTATTTACAAGCGGTATTCAAGCTCTTATTTTTGCAACTTTAGCTGCGGCTTATATAGGCGAGTCTATGGAGGGTAATCATTGACAATTATAGTCTATTGTGAGATCTAGGTATAGGGGATGGGAAAAAAGGAAAGATATCTTCTCTTTACGGGCTTTCAATCTCTCGGTAGTTGCGCATCTTTTCTTATTATGAAAATGGAGGAACCTATCATGAATCTTATCTATGGACCTTTTTTTGATAGGCTTGCTCCAAGTACCCAAATTTGGCTTGGGGATTCTAGCAACTGTAATCATTACAGTTGCGGGGTCCCTTTTCTTCTTCTTCACGAAAAAGAAGAGGAAAGAGGCCGAGAGGAAGAGGAAAGGTACTGAATAGAGACGGAGACTCTTCCTAATTCATTGAATTAACCGACCATCTTGCGTTCAAAAAAAAATGTTTGAAAGGTGCTTTATCTATTCGTAATTTGACTGGAATAGTGAAATTCTTAGCAGAGAGGGTCCGAAAATGAAAGGAATTTTTGTAATAAGTGAGATGGATTGCCTCTTCAAATTTGGATACAATTGTATCCATTTCAAAAAGAAAAAGCGACTGAAAAAGTATATCCTTTTTTTAGTCAAAAAGGCAACCAGACAAATATATGTGCTGATTGCCCGAATTGTCTATATAGGGGTCGCGAGTTTTCTACTCGTGACCTTAGTTGGATCCATCAAGGAGGGAATCTACCTGATCTTCGGGATGATAAATTCAGGCTACGTTCTCTTTCTGTACTTCCACTGGGAGAAATGGCGCTCTGTCATCCTGAAGGGAGTACGGGAAATTCAGATGGACCTCTTGAAAACAAAGAGGTTTCTCTTTTTTATCAAAAAGAGATGGGGTTTTTTATTATTCCCCAAAACCCTCTTTGGGCATACTGGGGAGCAGTCAGTTCCCATTTTTTCGCTAGGTGTGCTTGAACTAGTCTGGTTCAACCTCATATATGATATCCGTCATCATATCCGCAGCGGGCTATCTCTGACAGATATCTCGTTGCCGCCTGAAGGCATCGCTCCAATAATGCGTGCCTTCAGAATTCAAAGGGCAGCCTTGCTGTTTCGACTAGGAGAAATATTCCTAATCGTATATTTACTCTATAGTATACACAAGGACTTTGGGCAAAACAAAAAGAAAGACTTTATCGGCAAATATCTGACAATATATTTTTGTGCCATGGCCTGGAAGTGCAACCAGGCCACCCTTGTATTTCAAGTGGCAACCTTAATAAAGTGAATGTCCGTTTCAATTCTTTCCATTGGGCGGATAGTGGGAATCGAACCCACGCCTTCTCCTTGGCAAAGAGAGATTGTACCACTCGACTATATCCGCACCCGCGGACGCAAAATGCATAATATGATTCTTATGCTATTTTGCACTGTACAATTCCTTTGTTTGTGGGATCGTTTTCTCGCAAGAGATAATGAAAAGAATTATAGAATGGATTGCTCCCTATGCCTAGATCACGGATAAATGGAAATTTTATTGATAAGACCTTCTCAATTGTAGCCAACATCTTATTACGAATAATTCCTACAACTTCAGGAGAAAGGGAGGCTTTTACCTATTACAGAGATGGTGTGATTTGATTCTTTTTTTTACCGCTCTCCGTACTTAGGAGAAAGACATTTCTGGATAGAAAGAAAAAAAAAGATTTATTGAAAGAAATCTACGCTTGTTGAAGGTGAAGTTTTTCAACACCAAAAAAACAATTCCTTCTGTCGTGTATCCCCGATTAATGCAACCTCAGATGCTTCAATTGTCGATTGATTCTAGTATTGAGCGAAAGGTTAGACCTTTTTAGGTTCTATAAATGTGGGTGAACCTTATTCGACTAGTCCCAATGGGCGGCAGAGGAGAAGAAGCACTACGTCTAGGAATCAACAACACGAAACCTTTGTTAGAAATTACCCCTTGTCCTTATCGGGATCGGGACTAAGAAGAATGGTTGGTACAAGAAACATCCATCTCGTTCGTACTTTGAATACACGTATAACCATCGAAGACTGTTGAAGTGCCCCATTCCCAGGAATTAGGGGGCGTTGAGGACAAATCCCTTTTTAGAATTCGCCCTTTTTCTCGGGTACCAATACGCTTGATGTTAATTCAAAATATTTTGAAGGAAGGTTGGCTAGAGATTTCTTGTAAAAACACTAGCCCCGCTAAGTGAATAATGAGACAATTTCAATCTTTTTTTATTCCGTGTACCATTCTCATTATACACATAAGTTAAGGGAGGAGCCGTATGAGATGAAAAGATCACGTACGGTTTTGGAACGGAGATTCCTGAAATCGAATGACGACCGTAACGGATGTCGGCTCAATCCGAAGGAAATTATGCGGAAGCTTTGCAGAATTATTATGAAGCGATGCGACTAGAAATGGATCCCTATGATCGAAGCTATATCCTCTATAACATAGGCCTTATCCATACAAGTAACGGAGAACATACGAAAGCTTTAGAATATTATTTTCGGGCACTCGAACGAAACCCGTTCTTACCACAAGCTTTGAATAATATGGCTGTGATCTGTCATTACGTGCGGCTATCTCCACTATAGAAAGAAAAAAGGAAAGAAAGGTAAGAGGAGAATCCCCTATGAAATACTAAAAAAAAAGGCTTGCTACATATGCATCGTCCAAAGCAACGATTTTTACCAGCTGTAGCAAAGAAAGAGACTTCGTATAAGTCGAAATAAGACAAAGAGGTATGCCTAGAGACTTTCTTCTATGGATAAAGGATCTAATTGATAGAGGAAGCGCCGTAAGGATCAATATCAATTTGCGAGGTTTTGAGCCGAGCTGAGACAATAAGAACTGCTTACTGCTTACTTATCTCATGATATGAGATAAAAGTTAGGAATTCGCTTATGTAATCGAGCGGATCTCCTAAGATTAAGGTATTGAGCAGCGGCGTAGCATCAGATCCCAAAGATAGTAAGGCTTTTCTTTTCCTTCTTATGAACAAAAGAAAAGCCTTTTTCAAAGATTCTATATTCATTTCTTTCTCTATGAAACTGAGATAGTTACCTTTCAGAAACTGAGTAGAATAGAAGAATAGCGACCCATGCTTTATTCTTCTGAGGGTGGGAAAAGAGATAAAACTCAAATCATTAATCAAAATGAAAGTGAAAGTTTGAAACTCATGGAATTCGCCTCTTTTGGTTAATCCTAAATAACTGAGATAGATCCATCGGGAATCCCCTTGAATGAAATAGGGCAGATTCACATTCCCCAAAAAAGACAAACCAAAAGAATGGATTATGGATTGCGGAGCCGTATGAGGTAGGAAACCCTCAAGTACGGTTCTAGGGGAAGGAATTGACCCGCCTATTCCGACCGGGGGGAACAGGCCATTCGCGAGGGAGATTCCGAAATTGCGGAGGCTTGGTTCGACCAAGCTGCTGAGTATTGGAAACAAGCTATATCGCTTACTCCTGGTAATTATATTGAAGCGCAGAATTGGTTGAAGATTACGAGGCGTTTCGAATAAGAAAAGAAGACTCTCTTTCTTTATTCTATTTATCTATTTTATTCGTATTCATTTGGATTTTAGGGTGACTTCTATTTGTTAGAATGAATTCTTTATTGTCTCCATCAGTCAAATCCTTTTTCTGGGAAGACCCAATCAAAGAATTTGATTATATCCCTTCTAAAACGCGTTCTATTTCGTCTGACATTTCGTAGACAGAATAGACAGATAGAGTAAAGAAGATATATGTGATTTTGTCTGTTATTCAAACTTCGATAACTATTGAATAGATAGTCGGATAGCTTTTAGTAATGTACTGACGATGCCCGCTTGGACTAAAGTACT